GAAAAGATTTTCCTTTGTTGGGATGGCATTGTGGCAGGCCTTCCACACCACAGGAAGTGTAAGACGTCTAGGGGCTGCTCTGACTTTCCAAAGAGACTTCGACAAATGAATCAGGGGGGAGTAGGAGCTGCTTGCCTTATTCAGGGACTTTTTTGTCTCCCTTTTTCGTGCTGCTCTGTATCCCATCGACACCGTGTTATTGCCCCGTAGTTGCCGCTGCTGGGTGAATATCCTTTGCTATTGAATCCGCATCCCTGGTGGAGGAGAAAATGCTCCTTCGATGAATGAATGACACCCACCCGAACCCAATTCCTTCTGAAGCGAGACCAACCCCACCATCGAATGACGTTAAGGGCGCCTTTCTGAAATAAAATCACTTCCTTCCCTTCTTCGGACTCGGACCGAATTTTTAAAATTCGTCGTCGTTTAAGCTTCCTTATGTGAACGTGAACAAATTCTTCTATGAGAAGCAACTTCGGTATAGGTAGAAATCGAGGTCGACGAATTGGTCTATGACGGCCATTGTCGAAAGCCGTCTCTTGCTGCTTACGGAAATGATGGGATGGATAAGCAAACCGTTGGTAGAAGTCTAGGAATGCGAGGTTGACATTCCGTACGGTTATTTCAACGGTTGGACAATTACCTGACTTCTATAAAACAAACTACTACAAAGAAAGTCGAAGAGAGAGAAAGAGCACTCCCTTGCAGGGAGAGTACCAGGCCAGGAAAAGTTGAAATTCGACAAAAAGGAAGCTCACTAAAAAAAGCAAGGGAAGAGAGAGAACACTGGGGCTCAGACTCACTCCCTATAAAAAGTTCACTAGCTCGAGAATCAGAGGTTACTCCCTTCACTTCAGACACAAGATAAGCTCACTCGCTGACGGCTCTGACAGCAGAGATCGAGAAAAGCACTGACAAAATATAGCAGACGAAAGGTGACGGATATATATCTGGTCTCAGAATGAATTTCCCGAAAGGAGGTTACACACCTAGAGGGATCAGAGAGAGAGACTCTATGAAAAGACCAAGGAACTCACTCCGAAATCAATCGCAGAGAAGGTGACGGAGCTCGGTAATATGTCGATAGGAGAATGGAAGCTCGCTAGGGGGTCATAGATCACTCCCAAAGGAAATAAAAGGAAAAGAGGGATTCGTCTAGCCTCTCTTTTGACTCGTTCTTTGTATACTGGCTCTCTCTATTACGCTTTTTAACTCACTCCGACGTATTCTGCTTCTTTTCACTCGCTTCCTCCCATCATCAGTCCTTTTTCGTCGAAACTGACTCTGTCGAGAAGCATTTCCTTCATCAGCTCCCGTCGGTCGTCGGGGACTAGCCCTATCAGGAAGAGGGGGGTCGTCGCTCGAGAATAGAAGCGAAGCTTTCATTCCAGTCAACAGAGGAAATGACGATTCGTCATTCAATTCCAAACCAAACTACTGACGGAAGGAAAAAACCTCTGAATCTCAATACGTATCCCCGTCTGCAGACGCAGAAGCGGAATCTGACGGCAGATACGTACTGAGACTCAGGAAGAGCTGGATTGGATAAAGCAGAATGATTCTCATTCCCTGACCGGAATAAAAGAAAGTCGTTGAGCTTGATTTGATTGAAGCTGGTGATACGCCGTTCAAAATACGACGAAAGAAAACTGCGATGGATGAAGATAACGATCACTGGAAACGGGAACTCTAGATCGGGATGGTGGGGAAGCCCGTCGCGTCGTGCTTCTCCTGCTGGCTCGGATGCTTTCAGGGTAAAATATACCGACGAAACCGGTTCAACTGTAGCGTCCGACCGGACAGGTGGTGGGTCAGCTGACTCAATCCAATCAATTGCTTTCACTCGGGTTGGAGTTGGAAGGTTACTGGGACACTCAACGGAGAGGGACATTCGACATGGATTGGGTCTACGGCATACCCTCGCCCCGTGCCAAAAAGATCATAAAACGAACTAAGCGTGAAGTGAATAGCCATATCTATCGTGGGAGAGTGGGTCGAGACAGATGCAGAAGGCTCTGTATGCTACTACGGCTTGCGTCGATTTACGTCGAATCCCCAGTCCAGCGCTGGAGTTCCGTCAATGCAGCTGGAAGGCGTCACTGGCTATAGTTGAGTTGGAGGGGTCTTTCGTTTTAAAGAAGGTAGCCGTAGGGAAGGGCTGCATGGAATCGTAAAGCTCGAGCTATGCCAACAAGGAAAGGCGATCTTTGCCACAACTCGATTTTGTTTTTTTGAGGAGTGCGGACGTCGAATTCCCTCTGTTTGCAGAACCGAGAGCTTTCCTTTTCTGAAAGAAAGACCTGGATCAGTTCTCATTTGCCGGACTATGCTTTGAGATTGATTTTTTACCGACGGTTCGAAAAGAAGATGCAAGCGTCACCCCAGTTTATACCGAACTACGTCTCGGACTCCGCGAGACCCTTCCCCGAAAGTGATCGACGAAAATGCCGAGTCGTCTCGAAGCTACCGCTCATCCGACGCAGATCTTCGTCGCTTTTCCCCGTCAGCCAGAAAAAGATCCCGTGGTGATTTGAACCCGATTCAGGTATCCTACAAAGAGACTCCCGAGAGCCAGAAGTGAATGAGGAAGAATCGTGAAGTTCGACAATCTTTTGAAGGACGGGTGACTGACGACGGAACTGACAGAAGGGGGAAAAGAGGAGTGAAACCATTCGACGGAGTTGGAAAGGACTTCGCTAATCAGGACGAAGGTTGGTCTCACCTTCGTCCGGGGACTCGAACTTTTGATGCCGACTACCCTCTCTGTCTTTGTCAGTGAAGTCAATCACCCCGATGCTAAGCGATCCGCAGTCTTCAATGTGAGTCCAACCGCCCTGCAAAAGTCGAAGGGGAGGAGAAAGGAAAAGGCTCGACCGAAGGAATTTTTCCCGACGGTGAAAGGAACTTATCAAATGGGGTCCGGCTCTATGAGCTCCTGGGCAAAGGGTTTTCGTTCAACTAACACACGTCGAGGAAAGATAGAAAGAACTCTTCGTCTATATACACAATTAGAAAAACGGAACTCACTTCGCTACCTTTCTCCGAGTGACGGAGCAATTGGGGAATGGGGTTCCGATGGAATATTCATATGAATATGCTTCTCGAAATGCCTTTTGAATGGACATCTGAGATTAGGAGATCAGAATGGAAAGAGAGAGCCAAAGCAGGGCAGGGACTGATAGATTAGCCAGGGAAATTCCCTCATAAGCTGTTTGCGCTTTATCCGCTCGTCGGAGCTGTGAGAGAAAGGAATGAAGATGGCATCGAAGCAAAGAGAGAAGGAGCTGTTGTTGGAATATCCGCTGCGTCGGATCTTTCCTGTGTTTGCACTCCGGGGCTCGTCAGGCATCCCGGAAGACTAGGAGTAGGAATTCGGAATGACGAAGACGCTGTTGTTAATCAGTCTACGTCAAAATGGCTTTGTGAAAGGTCCCGTCAGGGGGAAGACCCCTATACCGTCAATATGTCAGGATATGCGAATTATTTACCTATTACAGCCTCCCAACTCAAATTGACAGCATCTTTGGGGAGACAAATACGATTCTAGGCTTCAGATGCAATAGCAGCAGTTTTTCTATACCTGGGCGTATGTAAGGGAGGAGCGAAAGTGACCGACGGCGGTGTAGAGCTATAAGGAGCGCAGCCTTTTCCGATCCCGAAGAATGAATGAGTGACTGACCATAAATAATATGATCCCACTTTCAATTCGTCATACCCGGGAGTCCGAGAGTGAATACACAATTACAACATCAATCATTTCACTTCCCAATCGAGCTCCTTTCCTTTCTTCTGGGAAATTACATAGTTCCTTTCCGGAATACCAGGCAGGTGAGATTCTTTCTGAAAGAGCGGGGATTCATCAGTCGTCTGACGGGGAGATTCGCCTACTTCACTTCCGTCGAACTCTTCCGGACAGTGCCACATCTGATTCTCGAAGAAGGCTATTTATGTCAGTTCCTTGCAATTATCAGTATTTATATTACTGGAGAATTTGAAACCGTCATCTTCCGAATCTGGGAAATGTGAAGTCGAAGATAGAAGGGACTTTTCCATAACCCTTCCGAGGAGAGGCAGAAGAGTAAGAGCTAGAGCTGCTCTCCGGCATTCCACGTAGGATAAAATCCTGACGTTTGATTTAGTGGGAAAAGTCTACCTCAAATGCCTTATGGAAAAGGAAGGATGTACGTACGATATTATCAACCATCCTCTTCCTAGAGAAAGGGGTAAAAAACGTACTTGACTAGCTTCCTTTGACCGGTGGGTATCATCCAAAAGCGGAACCCAAAGCGGAATCTCCCTTTGATGCCTCCTCTCTAGCTCCGTAACCCGGAAATTTTCTCCCTTTACCGTCGACGACATTTCGTCAAACTCTTTACCTAAACCTATGCTTTCCATTCGACCGTCTGAGAGGGAAATCCACTATTTCCAAGGGGAAGAGAATTTCGGAGTGAAGCCGAGGTATAGGCTGTTGGGAAGAGTGATTTTTTCCTAACTTGCCGAAGAGAATCAGTATCAACGGGAACTTTACCACTCAAAAACTCCGAAGGATCCTCTACCCGAAAAAACTATCCATCACCCAGGTATGATGTCAAATATGCGAAAATGGTTCCGGAGACAGATATTTCATTGACTTCCTACTTCTCCGGGAGGGAAAAATGTTCCAATTATGAAACCTCTTTTCACGAGCACTATATTATTTCTCAGTATAATAGGCTTTTTCAATCTAGTGAACCGTCGACACCGAGGTAATTCGTCAGTTCTGTTCTACAAATCCCACTCAAACTGAAAGGGAGTTAAACCGTAAAGGAGAAAGAATATCACCTGACCGAAGTATAGGGACTTTTTCCGTAGACGAAAGGGAACGTCGAACTCTTCCGAAAGCTTTTCTTTTAGCTCCGGGTATCTTGTTATCGGATTTGAACTCGATGCGTCCGGCAGCCAATATCCCGGACGGACAGTATGACGACTTCAAAATCATCCGAATCTCTTGGAGTTTAATTAGATCCTCCTGCATCAACAATTGAACTAAAGGCAGAACTCGTCAGGCAAAGGTGGGATGGGCGCCGGCTATCCGATTGAAATAATAAGAAAATGAATTGACGAATACGAAGCAGGTAACCTATGTGACGATTGATTTATTTTTCCTTTTTCGGGTGTAGTAGCTACCTATGAGCTAGAGCAACTCTTCTAGGAGTGGAAGCATGTTCTTCTCTTATGAAGTTGTAGTGAAGCCGTAAAGGAAGCGATGTAGCATTTGGAAAAGAATCCGATCTAAATCATAGAAATGGGAAGTTTCAATCCCCCACTACCCTAGACCGTCGACTTGTTCGGATTGATGACCAATTCGGATGGGTTCAGCCAAAGCGGAATCGGACTGCTACACAGTATTTAAATCCGATTGACTAAAGGAAAGCTAAAAGCCTTCCAATTCCAATATTGATTCCTGGAATTGACTCGTTCAGCCGAAAATGATGAGACTAGTTCAAAGGCTTCTAACTTAAGTGACGGGGGTTCGTAAGACACTCGACCGAAGGGAGAGGAGAGCGTCGGCCACGACGACTCGAAATCGAAGTTTACCTACGCTCCGCTCCAGGAGTCAGAATGTCGAGCATAATACAGAAGGGTCTTTAGGACAGGAAAGTTGAGGGATTAGCTAGACGGAGCCTTTGTTACTGTTACAGCAGGGAAATTTATATTCGAAATTCTCCGCACGAAAACGAGTTCTTCCTTTCCGTCACCGCTCCGTGGGTCCGTCAGGGGGAACCTTTTGTCAATTACAGGTTGAGGAAGCATCCTATTTAAATGAAAGCTGACGAGCGGCTCTCCGGAATTCATGCCGGTATTATAGTCCTTCTCTCTGGGCATCGACGTCATAGGAAATTTCATCCTCAAAATGGAGAGTCAAATTGGGAGTTTCACCAGCCGGAAGTTGGCTTTTTTTGTTTGGAAGAAAAGAACTACAAACTACAGATCCTGGACCCCTGGCAAAGTCGATTTCTCTGCTGCCCTGGGTGGAGGGAGTTCAGCCTAGACGGTGACGGTCCCTCAATTTCTTAGGTCGAAAAGGTTCCTTTAACTCCCGGGTCAAAAAGGTCAAACGAGGTAGCAGCTAGGACTGATGCTCTTCCCATTGAGCCCGTCGTACGTCACGACGGAAGTGGAATGGAATAAGGACAGCTTTCGACGCAGCAAAGACAGATTCCTATGTGGAAGGGTTTACTTCAGGGAAGGATGTCAGGCAGGCGTATTGATGCTCAGAATCAGATGATTTAGAATTGACGATCTCCGGATTCGGAGGTGGAATGAACTATTTAAACCAGAATAACATGCTGCAGAATATGTTCATTTGGGAACTTCAATTACTTTTCGGAGAATTCCCTCTACAGCTGAAGAAGAATGGGTTCCTTGCTGGAGGTCTCCCGGGTCCGTGATGGAACGTCGAAAGTTTGAACTTTTACCTGCTTCCTCTGCTGCCCATACTCTGACAAGCCTGACGAAAGATCGGAAGAATAGACAAAGACTGGTATCATGCTGAAAGAAGGGCAACTCTTTCATCTCCTGCTGCATGCCCAGTAATGAAAGCTCCATACGGTAATCCTTCCCTTTCCCTACGCTGACGGAAGCAAAGTCGCATTATAGAAGGTCGAATGTAGGGGGAAGAAGGAAGAGACCCACCGACTTTCCCAACTGCATCAACCATTTCACTTCCGGAACCGTCAGCTTCCTTTTATACGAGACGAATACGAAGAAAGGAAAGCAACGGGGGAGGTAGATTCGAAGGCTTACTCCGCTCGACGACCAGACTCCGGTGTAGAATCCGATCAACGAAAAGGTTTTTCATTTCACAATCCTAGTTTGAGTTCGAGATGGCAGGGTCAAAAAGGAGCTGACTTCCGTCTGTCTTGATGCTTTTCTTTTGCGAAAGTCAGTATTCCGCTCTCCTAGCTGCACTAGAATTATAAAAACCTACCCAGGAGAAGTATCATCCTCATCTGGTCATAATCCGAATCTAGTCGACGGGGAGGTTAGGAGTTGATTCAGCCCTCGTTCTCAGAAGATTTTCAACAGTAAGAGCATATGGTGATTCAATTGCCGGACCTTTCATTCCAACCTCTCCTAGACGTTCTGCCACAAACCGGGAGAAGATAAATATTTCAAACTATGAAAGTCTCGGAAGATTCTTCGTCATGTTCCTTTTTTCCCTGTCAGTCTTTTTTACATGCTTCACTCCCGTCAATCTTCCGGAACTATGCCCTTTCCCAGAGGAGGAGGAAAAATTACCAAAGTAGCATTCCCTCACGTGAGGCGCCTTTCCTTTTGGCAGGGATATACCGTCAGCGTAGGTTCCTTTACCGGGGAATCGGATTTTCACGGAGGAGAACTCGTAGCAGTAGTCAATCAAAGAGAGATTCGACGAATGAAAACCCCACTAGGATAAATTCAGTCCACCCTTCAAACTGATTCTATTGAACGCTCTCCTCTAGCAACTGAGCCACGACGGTCGAATGGAGGGGGAAGAAGCTGACTTCCCCTACCTACTAAACCGACAGGTCTAGAAAATTTCTCATATGGGAAGGAAGCCTGAAAGAAGACTGGATGCCCCGACCAGAAGAACTGACGAGAGCTGGGAACGTCGAACGGCTTAACTCCCAACATTTCATCCCAGGGCTACGGAAAGCAGGGAAATCGACTTCGAAGGGACCTTTACCTGACGCCAGCGGGTGTAAAGGAAATAGATGATATAGGGAGGGATCACTCTTTGACCGTCTAGACTGCCTTCTGCTCCTCCCCCTGTCAGAGTAGGTTTATGGAAAAGAAAAACCGTTGATACTGATGATTCAATTCCTGGTCTTGTTGATGAAGCCGAGCGTCGACGGTCTGACAGTCTCCGGTAAAGTCCCAACTCTCGACGTGAATTTGTCGAGTGGTTAAACTGACCGTCATAAGGATATGATAAATCATTGGATTCCGAATACTCACACTCGGACTGACCGATGGGAAGCGTCAGTGCCGTCAGACCCTGGAGAGATTCCACAGAAGCAATTTCTCTTAGTAAAGCAAGGCTAACTCTCTCTCCTGCGCTATTCCATCATATGCCATCCGAGTCGCCACCAATCATGATGGGGTGGGATTGGTCATTTTCTAGCTTACTCTGCGTCAGAGAGACTGGAGTAGGGGCCGGGAGGTAGGGAAAGAGTGAACACGGGGCGGTATACGATCCGGAAAGGACTTTCTCGATTCGATTCGCATCTGCAGATAAAGCAGGCGAAAGTCATTCCTCTCGGCTGAGGGCTGCGAACGTATAAAAAGGGGTTAAGGAGAGCTCCTCCGCCGGGAAGTCAAATTTTGTCTATAGAACCCAATAGTATAGGGGGGAAAGCCGGTGACTTCCTCCGTGTGGCATCAGTCGCAAAGGAAATGGAGTTGGGGCATCAGCAGGAGTAGAAGAAGATGATCTAGCACATCGGCTGGGGGGGAATGAAAGAATTCGGTTATCAATTCCGGAGCGTCGAAAGCTACCGGAGATTTTCTTCGTCACCAACCATTTCCGGTGACTCGACGCATAGCATCTTTCCCCGACGCCCTTGTCATTTCCAGGATCGGTAGTTCCATCCCCTCCGTTCAGTTCTGCTTCGTATCCCATCGATACCTCAGGCAGGCATAGGAGAGTAATCGATTAGCCCAATCATCGGAGCCGTCGGAATGGGAGCAAACGTAACTGGGTCGTCTTCGTCGCCTCTCTCTCTTTATATATAACGAATGCTCTTATTATTAAACACTCGGATCAGGACCTTCGTCGAATGGGTGAAAGCTGGCGGCAGGGCTTGCTGGAACGGATACACGGAATTGCGATCTCTCTCGCATGCAAATCTTTCGGTAGGGAAACCCTCGAAACTTCTATGTTCGTTGGTAAGAGCGGCGGGATCGGGATGATGAGTAATATATATATATATATACATAAACATTACTCAGACCAAAAAGAAAAAATTGCAAGATAAAGATATTGTATATAGATGGAGGAGAAAAGGAAGATGTGAAAAACAAGACAGGGATTTTTGACAATGACACTGTACAACTATTGTCGAAAAGGGATGTAGCGCAGCTTGGTAGCGCGTTTGATTGGGGTAAAAAATGTCACAGGTTAAAATCCTGTCATCCCTACCCATTCCATTACTGGTACTATGGGCAGGGAAGAGGGCATAGCGTCGAGATCGATTCGACATTGGACAAAATTTTTCGTTTCATTATCCCATATGCATGCGGTACGACAAATCATCCTTTTCTTTACAGCTTTCTCTCCTGTCGTGACGAAAGCGCTCTTAGTTCAGTTCGGTAGAACGTGGGTCTCCAAAACCCGATGTCGTAGGTTCAAATCCTACAGAGCGTGATTCTGTTTATGTTATGTCGAATCACAATAAAATAACTTAACAAAGTGGAATTTAAACTGGAATTTGACCTCCTGCAGATCGACGGAGGAGGTGGAGAAATCAAAAAAAGTTTTTGTCGGAGCCCCGACGTACGACGTAAATGGTAAAAAATCTGTCGAATACCTCCACAAAGTGGTGACGAAACATATAACTTTCGTTTTTTAAATCGGAACTCGGAATCGATCCGATCCCGTATCGAGAAAATGACGAATAAGCGAGCTCGTCGACTCGATCGCAGACATTTCTGCAACACCTCTAAGAGAGGAACAAATAGTCAATTTTGAAAGAACTTATTGTCAGCCTCTTTCAGATATGAATCTATCTGATTCAGAAAGGAAGAACTTGCATCAGTATCTCAGTTTCAATTCAAACATGGGTTTGATTCACACTCCATGTTCTGAGAAATATTTACCATCCGGAAAGAGGAAAAAACGGAGTCTTTGTCTAAAGAAATACGTTGAGAAAGGGCAGATGTATGGAACCTTTCAACGAGATAGTGCTTTTTCAAATCTCTCAAAATGGAATCTGTTCCAAACATATATGCCATGGTTCCTTACTTCGACAGGGTGCAAATATCTAAATTTCACCCTTTTAGATACTTTTTCAGACCCATTGCCGATACTAAGTAGCAGTCCAAAATTTGTATCCATTTTTCATGATATTATGTATGGATCAGATATATCATGGCCAATTCCTCAGAAGATTCTTCCACAATGGACTCTGATAAGTGAGATTTCGAATAAGTGTTTACAGAATCTTCTTCTGTCCGAAGAAATGATTCATCGAAATAATGAGTCACCCGTTCCATTGATATGGGCACATCTGAGATCAAGAAATGCTCGGGAGTTCCTCTATTCAATCCTTTTCCTTCTTCTTGTTGCTGGATATCTTGTTCGTATCCATCTTCTCTTTGTTTCCCGAGCCTCTAGTGAGTTACAGACAGAGTTAGAAAAGATCAAATCTTTGATGATTCCATCATACATGATTGAGTTGCGAAAACTTCTGGATAGGTATCCTACATCTGAACTGAATTCTTTCTGGTTAAAGAATCTCTTTCTAGTTGCTCTGGAACAATTAGGAGATTCTCTGGAAGAAATACGGGGTTCTGCTTCTGGTGGCAACATGCTATTGGGTGGTGGTCCCGCTTATGGGGTCAAATCAATACGTTCTAAGAAGAAATATTTGAATATCAATCTCATCGATCTCATAAGTATCATACCAAATCCCATCAATCGAATCACTTTTTCGAGAAATACGAGACATCTAAGTCGTACAAGTAAAGAGATCTATTCATTGATAAGAAAAAGAAAAAACGTGAACGGTGATTGGATTGATGATAAAATCGAATCCTGGGTCGCGAACAGTGATTCGATTGATGATGAAGAAAGAGAATTCGTCGGTTCAGTACGACCTGAAAGAAGGTCAGACTTTCACGATTACCACAGGAAGACAGGCACTTTTCATCAAATAGGGGTCTGACTTGCTATTACGTCGACCGGTAGTATGGGGACCGTCGCGTGATGCTTATCAGCCTGACGCGCCGAAAGAGGAGTGACGGCACAGTCAAACTCGGAGTTTCTGACGGTTCTTTGATGGTCAAAAAGCAAAAAAATAACGTGACGGGATGAGAACGTAGTCTGTGACGGAAGTGGCATATGGCTGGTGGTGACGATCCCCATGCTAAAGAGAAAGAGAGCTCTACACTGCCTGCGTCTCCTAGTACCTCTGTTCCTGAACGAACCTACGAACTACCGAAAGATCTTTCCTGCCTATCAGCTACAACATGGGATGGATGATGATAGAAGACCCTCGTGACGCTTGCCAGGCCAGACCCCTCCTACTCTTATCCTTTGGCTTCTGGTCAACCCCTATTCCGCTCGAGCGCATCCGACTGCTATCAACCTACTCCGATTGCTTACTCTGGAAGTCTTGCAGGCCCTGAACGGGTCTAAAATAGAAGGTCAGTCGTCACCCTTTTTGTGATGAGATTCCGTTTTGGAGGTATAGATTGTTTTCTGCTACGACTTCCCCGTTCTGCTAGCTGGTTTCGGCTTTGACTTGACATACGCCTATGACTTCTTTGAAAAGTTTAGAACTTTGCTATATGCTTATCAGCGCGGGAGAATATAGTGCTTTCGGAGATATTTCTCGAAAAAAAAGATGCGGGAATAGAGCGTCGTTGGAAAACTCGTCGGCGGAAAATTTTTCATAGGGGATGTAGTGACGTGGGCTTCAGAGCCTCCCTCTTTACCGGCGTCGCTGGGAAGGACGCGTCGCTGGACTTTTGCGTGGCCTTGGGCCTTTGGGCCGGAGAGTCCTTCTTCCCCACCGTCGGCCTTATCCAGACCCGTCAGACCGCTCCGTCCTATCTGCAGCCATCATGCTCTGGTCTCCCTGATCCCCAACCTCTCTGACAGTCTTGTCGTTATCTGCATGGGACGGACAGGGAGGCGGAACTAGAGCCAGACGTGCCAACGATATCCTTCAGGGGCTCAGAACGCGATGCTAACGTGCTCCCTCCGTCTATGATTTTCTCTTTTCCTGGTGATGGCACGATCCAGTCACCACTATTGTATCCGACTATTGCGTAGGAGTTCGGGAAGACGAACGCCAATCGTCAGAACGCGGCAGAAAGGATTCGAGCAGAGTTCAAAAAGGGAGGCTTCGTCGGGCTACATTGACGTCCAATTTCGAAGAAGTTGGCCAGCCGTCTGTAAATCGGTAACAAAAGGAGATCCCTCTTTCCGTCGTTTGGGGCTTTACCCGTCGGTTCCGTTCCCTTGTCGCATTCCCCTCGGTCCCTTTCATGTGCCATGGCAGGGCTCGATCGTCTCTTTTTGTCGGAGGGAATCCGACGGCAAAAGGGAGGTGTGGATAGACGTCGGGCATCCCTATGTCGGGTAAGAGGCTGCCGACGGGTCGACGTCTGACCCACGTCATCTCCTCGGTGACAAAGCGCATCAAAGGAACTCTGACGTCCCTCTCCATATGGCCGGGCGAGTCGTCCTTGGTCCTCACATCCCTGCCGATCTACTTCATGTCCAACTGCTGGGTGCCCATCGCCGTCGTCGAGTGAGTTGTATTGAAAGATTGTGCAGGTCATTCCTTTGGCTCAGTGGAACTGAGGAGAGGAAGATTCACCTCCTCTCCCGGGATCGTCGTTTGCAGACCTAAAAGAGCGTCGGCATACGCCGTCTCGTGCCGTCGGAGGCATGGCGAAAGACGCGGCCCGCCTGATCACGGATCGATCGAATGGAGTACCGACGATGTGGGGTTGTGGTCGTGGTAGATTTCCTCCTCCCAGGCCATTTGTAATTAAAAAAAACCCGGGACTCGTTTGGACTCGTCCGTGGTTCGTCGAACAATGAGATAAACACTGGAAAATGACTCTGATAGTGTGACTGTGTAATCATAAAAAGAAGAAGGACTGTCGGGATGGTTCTGAGGCCGACCTTCGGGATGCTCCGACGAGCTAGCTTCCCTCGTCATTCCTTTTCTATTGAAGAGAGCTATGGAAGATCTATCGAAGACGAGTAGAGTGGTGACGAACAGCCGAAAGCAACGGTCAATCGTCATAGAAAATCTCGATCTCGAATCCATTTTAGCACCTGCTATTGATTGACCATGCGAGGGTATCGGCAGTGAATTTCTCAAAAGCGTCACTGCAGTCTCGTGGGGAAGTAAAGCTTTTTGATCGCTCGTCAGCAGACCGTATAGGGCCATCCTTCCCCTCATCAGTCTACCGTGGTCTATCACAACATAGGACCCTCGCGGAAAGAGCAAGGGCTACGGCGGGAGCACCCTATGAAGTGATGCGTGAAACTGAAGTGAGAAGTCCACTCCGCGAATCTTCACACGATTTCTCTCCATTTTCATAGTGGAAGTCGGGGAACGAAAGGTTTAGAGAGTGATTGAGGGAAAACAAAACAGACGGGATGACGTGATTGTACCCACTATTGAAGAAAGTCTTCTATACCGAATCAGTCGGTACTTCTGAATAGAGTCAGTCAGTTCAAAGCTCACTGTCTTTGTGCATGGGGCGTCGAAGACGTGTCGGGGAACATTCCACCTCTTCTGCGCACCAATCCTCAGAAATTGTCCGACGAGTCAGTCCAGCGTCGAAAAGAATCTGTGACGTCTATATAAGGAGATCAGAAAGCGCCCTCAGGGAAGAAGGCGTCTCTCGCTGCGTGGTCAGCAGCAGCGTCATAGAGCGGGTCACTGGACGCGAAGGTGATGGCAGTGGATCCATCTCTTCGTCAATAAAAAGCACATCGATTTTTTTCTCCAGCCTGACGAAGTGCTTTCTTCGACGCCTAGGCCGTCTGGAGTCGACGCAAGTCAGCCTAGAAGCAGACTCAGGCGGAAGATATGCCGCCGACGGATTCTTCATTCGACGTACCGGAATATACGTCAACGTCAAGGCTACGGCAAGCCTCTTTACCTATCGCATCCCCCGAACCATACGTATGTCGTGCGAAACTGTGTTGTTCACCGGATTGTCACTCGACGGACTAGGGTTCTATCTTCCTCCTCCCGAAACGACGATCCGAAAAAACTGCTCGGACAACGACGGTCTATCTCAGAAGTTGTTCCGACAGTCGCATCGTAGAAAATCTCTAATCGAGTCAATGGAGATGTCATTTTGCTAATCTTCGATCTTCGAAAGAAAAGGGAGGATTTCTAAGCCGACGAGAGCCAATGATCCTGCAACTACGGGATCGGAACCACGTCCACGTGAGACTTTGTGAGCAAGAAGAATTGCTTTTCCTTATTTTTTTTGTTGGATAAACCGTAGCCTTCGCTCCGACGACCGACAGCTTTCGCTGATGAAGCTCTTGTTATTGTCACAGTTCCGGTACCCATTGGCTCTCCGGGAGAAAAATCCCGGACCACAGAGACTAAAAGAAAGGCTACAACAGACTGATGAAAAACCACAACCTCGGGACCAACAGGAGGCGCTTCAGACGGAACAGTTTCGGGTAAGCCGGTACCGCCTCCTTCTCGCTTCTTGCCTCAGCAGACACCCTATCAGGAATCGTCGGACACGTACTTCATCGGCATCTGTATGCTATGCTGACCTAGCACTCCTGACGATTTGGGTAGGTACGGTCTGTAGGTCGACGAGTCAGGGTGGAAGTTCACCCACCAACAAAAGGTAAACCGACGGGGGCGTCGTTCCATCAGCATCGCGTCTTGCGATCTCAGGCCGGACAGCATTCTCTCTCTCGGTTCCAGAATGCTCCAGTTTATGGTCAGTCAGTGTATCCCCATCCCTTTCATCGGTGACAAAGACAAAGAAAAGAGTTTTCCGGTAGGTCTGCCTTCATCTTATCTTCTTCTTCCTCCTCCCGGCCGACGATCCATGGCTAAATCAATGAAGAGTGTATGTAAATAGACATCTGAGTCTCGGGATTCGCGAGATAGTCGACGTTCTCGTTCGACGGCTCTTCAACCGCTCGACAGAAGACCGTCCCACAGGCAACCTTTCGGTGCTCTAGTCACGACGGCTCACGGGATTCGTCAGCTTCTCAATAGGCGTCGCTTTGGGTCGTCGGGTAGCCACTTTCCCTCTGTCGAAATTCCGGACATAGAAGCCCGGGACCCTGCAATGCAAACAAATCCCGCAGGAAGAGCAACAGAAAGAGGTGCGGTGACTGACCATGGAGATGGAGATGTAGCTGGTTGCCTCGAATAGGCAGCGGAAAGAGACCGTCACAGATTGGGGATATCCAAGAGAAATGGTGGTAGAGAAGGACCTAAATGACGCGGAGAAGGCATCCCAGGTGGTTGGAACTGACGAAAGAGCCGTCGTTCTGCAGGAGCCATCTCTTCTGGGTTGGAGAAGGAAGATCCTGAACTTCATTAAGAAGAATGGTTGGTCCACCACACCGCCGGTACTGCTGGGTCAGTTTACCATCACAAAAGACTCAATCGAATTGGGAAACTTTCACTTCCATCTCCGCGTACATTGACTATTCCGTTATATACGCCATTCGTCGGTTTGGATTTCGATCATCGTCGAGACGATCTTTAGCCTATACTCCCGAGGCTGATCTCAGAAGAGCAGGGTATCTCCGGCTTCATCACTGTACTGTCTTGGGGCTTTGCTTTCTGAAGCTCTGTCACTGGCTTGACTCTCCTGGTAGGTAAGGGATGGCTCACAGGCGGAGTCATTTTCCCTCTCTGGCTGGACAATCTCGTGCGTCGGTGATGGTGCTGGACGGATGATGCGTCGACCATGCTGACCGTCGGTGGGTGCACCCTGTGATGTAGATGCTGACGCCGTGTGATCTGACAGAGGATCGTCTACCGATTCCTGGGTCGTCGACCTGCGACGATGGGCATCGATCTCGTTTCAGCTGGTCCACAGTCATTTCACCATCACCGCTGACAGCTCTTTCATAGCCTGGCCAGGTCTACAACTGACTGACCTACTACCTCCGCTTCCTTTTTCTTCCTATTACCGACAAGCCGACTGAGAGTTCTCCAAACTGTTCGTCGACTGCTGCTTTTGTCGAGTCCTGCTTTCGATTCTCAACTGCATCTACCGATGAACAAATGAGAAGTCGATGGACGAGAAAGAGAGTCGACGTCATTGTCTAGATCAGTTGCGGAGTCAGCATTCTGTTGCTGATCTGACATTCAGAGGAACCCGTCTTTGGTGATCATCGTCGTTCTTCGCCAGACTGCAGATCCCACGAGGTCTGTCTGCCAGCGCTGATTCACCTCTCGGTGCGCTCCGATGTATGTCCCATTTTACTCATCAGTGCATCTCCTTTCTCCGCTATAGATAGTGCAGGTCGAAGACCCTATCTCATAGATGTTGGGATAATCATATGAAGCCACCGTCACTGTGACGCATAGCATCTTTGCCGGACTCTCCCTTTTGCACAAGCGATCGGGTTATCTCGTCGAAGACTGTTGTTCCGGCCAGACCACAGCTGTCTCATGTTCATAGTAGTGACTTCGGGCTCGACGTGGACGGGGAGATGGATCATGGATGTCCGAAGATAGAACATAGATCTGAGTCACATTTGAAAGCCGCGTCGGATGGCATGCCACCGGTACGGTTTCCTACCTCAGAACGGGAATTGTGATATCCCTGTTCATAGGACAAAGTGATTTCAGCATACCCAACCCGTCAAAAGCCATGGATTTTTCGCGGTACCAACCGTCGCGAGTCTGGAGTGAACATCTTCTGACCATGAATGTTCTATGGCCATACTATGATGAAAGAAGACACTCTTTGTTGTGGAATGAAGTCATGGTGAGAAAGAATCCCGTCGCGTCGATGGGGGAGATCTTACGGAGAGCTGGTGAAAGAAGACATGTCATATCGGTCATGAGTGGAACAAAGCGAGCCGAGTCAAACCGTCGACGAACTTCACTGTCCTAGCTCTCGTCAGCCAAAGGAAGAAGCCCGACGGGAAAGAGCCGTCACACGAAAAGAACCCTAAACCGGGGAAATCTACGGGGAGGATCGCTACACTGCTCTCGACGCCGGTACCTTTCGTGAGGAAGAGAGAATCTATCTCTCTAGATAATACTGATCTGTCAGTTACAACATCTGTACCGTCCCGGAATGACCTATCGTCACGTAATCTACAAGCTCAAATGCATTGCGAGATCGGAATATATCGTCGAATGACTTACTGTCCTTACGTCACTTTAATGACTTGATTACGGAATACGTCTATGAATGACCGTCACGAGATATAGACGAGCAAGAGGACAGATGTTGATTACGTCAATAAAAAACGGATTTCGTCGATGACCGACTTTCATTGATGACTTACACTTGACTCTCCGTATTGACGTGAATCACTAAACCTCACCGAACTCGTCGACTGGCAACCACGGAGGCTACAGTCCCTTCGTCACCCGAAGCACATTTCTCCACTCCATTGGCGAGGGATTCCATCGCCTTCCATGGTTTTCTTTCGAGTATATGGCTGGAATCGGAGAAAATCGTGTCTTTGTACCTTTCGTCGGGATGATGGGCGCGGGATGCGTCGAAAAAGGCCTTCACTCTCTCGACGACCGCATTGACCTAGAAAGGAGGACGTCGGTCCCGCACTTCCCTATCAAAGAAGGAAGACTTTGTCCCGGACTGACCTATCAACAGGAGAGGAATCTTGTCCCGCACTTCCCTAGAAAACGGAGGAGGACTGGCAAAAGGTGTCAGAAACCTGAACCCAGAAAGCTGACGGCGAAGAGCTACAGGAAAGGAAGCAGGTTCGACGGTCCGGCTCAAGCGGAAGTCAATCGACGATCTCTTTTATGTGTCCGATCCGTTCTTGCTCGACGTGGAAGGACTACGAATGGTTACGAAGTGGATGTGAGAAAACCTCAATCTTTTAGGCTAAAACGAGCTACAATTTCTTTTTTTACCCACCATGATTGTGGTTCAGGAAGGGTTACCGTCGTAATAGCGGAAATGTCGCTCGACGAATATTTTCAATGTCGAAGGTAGGGGGAGGATTTTTCATTTAAAATTCTCTCGACATATTCGTTTCTTTTTTTCTTCTAAAGAATGACGTAGCCCTTCGACCGCTTGCTTTACCATTGCTTGCTGTTGAAAAGACCGGCAAAACGTAAACTTTCAGGAAAGGGAGATAAGATGGAATAGGCGCCCCATTCTCCGTAAGGCGTTGACTTTACTAGAGGAGGCGTTTAGCTCGACTGAGATTTCGAGAAGAAAGCGATTCTGCTCAACTCAGATGTGTTGGTGGTTTCAGCCGGATTCCGGGATACATCCCGACGGATGTCATTCTCCCCTCTGTTCCAGTCCCGGTGCGGCTAGATCGACTGTGACCGGTATGACGAAAGAATGCATTTCACATCACTAGAAAGATGGAGGCAGCTCCGTCAAGCCCACCGAATTCTCCTTGTGCTTCATGACTGGTTTGTCTTACCTTCAGAGCATTATTCGCCTACCTTCGCCTGTGACTCTGCTTGCTTCGCCTTCCAATCAGAAACTGACGGGATTGGACATTCGCTGGTGAAACGTCGTGAGAATGCCGGTACTGATGTTCCAATGTGTGCTTCAACCGGGGCCTCCGGAAGGGATATGGAGAAGAAAGATGGAAATTGCTTCTCATTCGAGTTCCACACTGGAATGCGAGCCAGCTGGCGAAGAAGTCAGACCGACGCCCCGAAAGACATAAGCTCAGGCCTTCCTCGTCGAAATTCCGGAGGGCATCCCTTCGTCGCTTCGTCTGCTTTCCTTTTCCTTCTCAGTCTCGGAAGCGCAATCAATCAGTTGCTTCCGAGAAATTACATTGCCTGCTGGGATGTCTTGCTTGTTTACTGGTTCCTTTCTTTTTCGTCATTCTTTACTGGTTCCCGTCCTGATATCTCTCCATCACAAAAATCGAAAAAAAATCTTCGTCGCGTCGGTTGAACCCATCCGGTCCTTCTTTTCTTCATTCCGGGTATGCTCGGTAAGTCTGTCCCGATTTCTCTAGTTATGGAGTTCCGGACTTGCTCTCGTCGAGTGCAGGACTCTGGCTCAATGGCCTTCGGAACGTCAGTCAAAAGGCATTCTACCAGCTATATCTTCCTATGGCATATACCTGTGACGATCTTCCATTGCCTCCCTCCGGTCGCCGTCGCTTGGTCCACAAATTCCTATATTTCGCAGAGGAATCCCCGCTTTGTTCCCGACTGTCGAATTCGCGATAGATCAGGGACTTGTCTGGCTTAGCTCATGGAATAGTAGATCTGGAGTGAAAGAAAAGCCCTGTTTTTGTCCGCTACTCTCGTCGCTTAGTGACGACCCTATTTCTGAGCCTTCCCCTCCTCCTTTTGAGTCATCGTCGGATGAGAAGACAGAAAGCGACGTCAATCGACTTCCAATGTCCGAACATCAAAACACTTCTGGATGTCGGGCCGGATTGTTCCCTACCGAGAAAGGGGAGAACCGGCCGCTTCGGATGAGTTATTTTTTTGGTGCTTTTCGGTATGCCAGTGAGAGATCTCTTCCGATGGCCTCCGATCACTGTCAAAGCCGGTTTCCCGAACCCTTTCGAGCAAAAAAGATACGTCAGTCGAAGATCTGGCATTTGAAATTTGCATTCCGACAGATGTCCGCAGCGGCGATCGCTACTCCGATTGACTCGTTCAAGTGGTAGTCATAGGAGACCCTGGTCATACACCATAAAATAGATAGAGATAATATCCCGGCGAACCGTAGTAAGGATAAGCCCACCTATACCGAGAAGGGGACCTTTCGTCAGCTTTCATCCCTGCTTTCGACGCTCATTTGGTTCTCTTTAGTATATCACCGACAGTCAATCTACCTAAGCGGGAATTGCCCCTACGAGTATGGTTTTTCGGGAGCGAACGTCGATGTACTCATCAATGACATCATGGGACTTATCCTTTCGGGGTTGGTATGGCAGGCGTCGACTCAATAGGTCGTCAGCATTCCGACGTCGTAGAAAGGCCTTATCCGAGTCCGACGCGTCGTCGGAATCACGAAGCGAAGCGTGTAAGCTCGCAACCAATGCTATTTGATGAACCCAGACGGGCGATCTCTCGCTATCGAGTACCCACTTTCGAGGTCAACTCATCACGACGGAAGAACTGTGACGAAGCCATCCCGCCTCTCTCTCTCGAAAAGTTGGGAAATCGCCGTGGCTGCTCGGAATGCCTGAACTGATCCGCTTTCTCAACCGACCGTCGGGCACCTTCGACAGACGCAGGTGAGCCTTTTCACTCCATCGCCTGGTGGGAGGCCAACAAAACTCTCCCGTCTCGTGCATACCTCCATTCACTCATTGCTGGAACGAATTCTTTTCTCACTCGCGGGAAAAGAGTCGACGCCTTCCCCTGAGATTGAACCCTGCGCAAGATCACGTCTTCTCTGTCTTTTATAGAGTGGGAAGAACATCACGTGTGACAACTGCCCTACATCACCTCTTTCGACGACCAAGCACCATTCATTCCTCCGACGTAATGTGATTCCATGTCTCTGATGATTCGGCAGGAGGAAAGAGGCAAGGCTTTTACAGATCTGCTGAAGAAGGATCGGGTTCCGAAATGGGATGAAGCTTGTCAAAAGGCCTTCGGCTAAAATGAAAATGGGAATCTCGTTCATTCTTTCACTCATCAAAGATGATGGATAAGCAGTCGTCCCGTCACGAGATTTCTTCCTGACGTCAGGAATGGCGGGACGGATTAAAGCGACGAATCCCTAAACTCCTTCGTTCCACCATCTCTTCTTCGGTAACTCCGAAAGACTAGACGGGGGTATACAATGGTATGACGTGACGGGGGGAAAGCTACATTCCTGAATGACGTTGCCATGCAAACAAAAGGTTAGATAACCACATGTAAATCCTAAAAAGAGGAAGATTGACAGTGATTCTTTATCCACGACGAATTTCAACGGTGACGACCGGAATATACGTCAACTAAAAAACTTCGTCGGTAGCATATACCATCAATCTGTGAGCGCGTGCTGTCTCCTTTCACAGTGGTGCAAACGGTCTCAAAGAAGCGAAGTGGGACCGATCTAGGAAGTAGGGTTGATTTGTGACAACTTTCGTCACCGTCTTTCTGACGTGGTATGGTAGGCGGGATAGTGGAAGGGCTGTCGAACTTCGGTCTGGTTTCGACAGACTGGACACCTAGAAGTATACTACTGGATTGAAGGCCTTTTGACTTCAGGATGATGACAAGTCTCTGCCTGCAGACGGAAACTCTGTATCCCCCGGGTCCCTACGGTGCAACCCCGCGTCAGGTCGGAAGACATCCCAGCCCGGGCGAATTGGGTCTTTACCGGAAAGCGGAATAAAAAGGAGAAAAAGCGCATCAGGTATAGGAAGGACTTCGTCACAGGAGCACAAGAGAACAACCTATATCGACGGATGGTAGCTGACGGGAACTCACGACGAAGGCACTGATGGGATGAGTTCCGTCGATTTACTAGTCGACGAGATTCTACGGAGAGCTCTCCCTCAAAATGAAAGAAGGAATTTCCTAATCACGAAAAGTGGTACGGTCCCCATGAAAGTGTCTCCGGGATGGTTTACAGGCTTCGGAAAAAGGCACAAAATAACAACAACTGTGACGGAATACGACGAGTGAATTGCCGTAACTGCTCAGGATGTTCTTTGTCGAGTTGACTGGCCATCCGTTCAGACAGCTGAAAGAGGATCGTCAACCGCCAACCATTACCGGCGCAGGAAGCGACGAAACTGCTTTCATTCTTCCCTTCACTGGTCTCCTGCCGTCCGACGAAAAAGGCGCCCTAGGACCCCCGTCGTATCCGCGTCAGGTACATGGATCCGAGTATGTGTGCCGTGCCTTTTCTTTTGTGGTGGAGTGGCCGCCAACCTCCGACGCACCGACCTACCACCAACCTCCCGTCGTCAGTGGGGTGTGCATCGGATAGCAAGGGAGGAGCCGACTCTCCCTCCGGTTCACCCCTGTCGCTAAGGCGAAGTCATTCCTAAATCTGCTGAATGCAGTCAATATCCTTCGTCGGGGATGAAGGCGTGTAGGGCATAGTCGTCGTATAAAATGTAGCCCACGGAGCGTCAGGTTCTTTGTAGGAGCCTCCGACCGACCACCTCAAATGATCGAATGTAGCAAAGCCCGTCGGCATAGACGAGTCTTTTCCCTATGAGCGGGGTCTCGCAATCGTGAACATTTCTTACAAAACCCGTGTTTTTGGGCTAAAACAGGATTTCGCTTATGAGACGGGCATGCGAAATAGTCGACGTTTTCATTTCATTTTCCCCTGTTTTTTCATGAAAAAAGTGCACTTTGGGGAATACGCCCGGAGATAAAAATTTCGTCATTCCGCGGTCTACTCAGACTCGTGAAACTTCGTCGGACAGCTTTCTCGCTACCGACGCCTCCCCTCCAGCAACTTCGGCGAAGGAATTCAATAGGAAATGAAGAAGACACGAAATGTATTGATTTTGAGTACGTGCTTTCTGCCTCAGTGAATTATTTCGTTTACTACGTAGAGCGACGGAATGGATAAAAGCGAATCTGGGCACCTCCGACGGCAGGGCAGGATGATCCGACCAACTCAACTGACCGGAGGAGGACATTAAACCTGGGCGGAATGGCGCCTGAGCAAGTCATAGAAGGCCTACCACAAATCTCGGAATGGAAAGCAATTTCCCCTTTCTCTTTACCGTCGAAGCGGGAAACTGCCCGTCGCTACCGGGATCTTTTTCCGATTCACCTGGGAGGAGCCAATCTAGAGGACTATGTGCCGGGGGAGCTCCGGAATGGCCGTCTTCTCCTTATACGAAATAGTTCTCGAATGACGGCCTTTCGGAGTTTATACTCCCGCTTCGTCGTATCGCGTCGGCTTTATCCGTAGCACGTAGGAGATCCAGCCACAGGGATTTCTTTGTTTGATTGACGCGATGCGCTCTCTTCGTCGATCGGACCTAGTCATATAGGGGCCACTCACTCGCCTATATCCCCGGTATTGAACGTTGACAGTTCGGGTCTTTACCGTCGCCTTATCCCGGAGGCAGTGAACGACTTTCACACAGGGTACTGGAAGAAGTCAATATGAAAGCGAACAACATTTGGTTTCACTACCTGACGGAAGAAGAAAAACCAGTCAACTCAGATATTCTTTACCGAGAAGCGCCCTATTTTCTTGTTCCCGAGAAGGATTCGATCGAAAGCTACGGAAGATATTGGCTGTTCGGGTTGCAGGCCGGCCCCCATCGGAGGCCAACACCGTCATGGGGCCAGGGAGGGCTCCGACGCTTTGCCCATCTGCCGACGTCATCCAGGTCCTGCAGCCATTACGTCGACGGGAATCCTTGCCGATTTCCTGGAGCCATTGCTCAGGCGAATGATGGCCCAATGGATTGGCCGGGTCCTCCAGGATCTATGCTACCAGAACCGTCATGTTCCTTTCGTCCCAAAGCAACAGGTTTCGGAGCCGATCCTCTCAATGGAAAATCTCGACGCATGTTTCCGAACTCCAGTTTCATCTCCCCGTCATTTCTGGTGGTATCACATCATCCAGGGAACACGTGCAATATTCGGGCGGTATGAAGAGTCTTAACTCTCAGGATCATCTGTATCAATTGACACCTTTCCGTGGTCTACGTCCTTTGCTGTCTTTTGGCAGTCCTCAAACACCTAGGAGTCATTGAGATGAAGTGCTGCTTCTGGGAAAGCGTCGTGACCTTTCCGACTACCGATGCAGAAATCAGCTGATGAGACTCATGGAGAAAGGAATGAAAATCAGAAGGGTGTTTACACCTCCGAGAAATCGACAAAAGAATGCTTCTCTCTTTTTAGAGAAGCACGTCGAGCGACGTCCATCTCTCGCCCGACAAATGTATTGAAAGAACGACCGATGAATCCCTTATCTCTTTTCGAAATTCCCACAGGGAGGACTGTCGAAGCTGAACTACCATCCCCCGGCATCCACTCGCAAAGGATTGATGAGTTGGAAAAAGTACATTGGAAAAAAATCGCAAAATCTCTGCGCAATAATATCCCCACCAGATTCCTCCCATTTTCATACGTTTCGTGTCGACGAGATCGAAAGGGAGTAGAAATTTTTCGATGGAATGAACTACTACCACCTGATTCTCTCATACCGACGTCCTCGCTTCGAGCGTCGGGAGATACGTAGGAAGCCCACCTCACTCTGGGTCCGGTCTGACGAATGTGGAGAAGGATTGGAACTCCGGGAAGTACAATGATACGTCACTCAGCTCTAGGAAAGAAAGCTCGAAATCCCGCTTTTTTTCGTATGGTACCATATATACATACAGATTTTTTTTTCTAGATGCGAGCAGACAAGCCGTAGGGGACAGCGCTGGCCTCGAGAAAGTCGTTTTCAGTCGACGCCGGAAGGCTTCCTTGCTCTCCGTGCTCTCTACTCGATCGACTTTCTCTCAGAATGTTGAGTTCCTTCAAACACCACCACCATCGACGGGAAACTCCGACGGAGAAGCGGTAGATCACAGGGGCCTTTGCTCCGTAGTGGTTCCTGGGGCAGGGGTACCGCTGAGACATAGGAGCAGTGACTATTTTTCCTCGATCGACCGACCTACGTAGTCTCATTCAAAATATCCGAATCGAGGAGGGGCAAAGGGTATTGGTACAAAGAACTAAAACGCCGCATAGAGAATGCGTCTCCGACGGGCGTCCTGTCCGTCGGGGTCTTTCGACGAAATTCTTCAGTGATAACCGTGTTTTCTTTTTTTTTTCATGACAGTCGTCGATGAAGAAAAGTGTTTTCTTTAGAAACATATTGTCGATTATTGATGAACGTCTTGCGTCTATATGGAGATCTATCTCATAAAAGGTGATCGACGGTACGGTTCTTCTTGACATATCGACGTCGACGAGGGCAAGGCCCCTAGCAATAGGGGGAAAGAAAAGTAGATGACGTAGGCTCCTTTCACTTTTGGCTTTTCGACCGTACCAAGCGGAGGAATGGATGTGGCAGGAAAGAATTTCATTTTTCTTCTCTCTATAGTGAATTGGAACGTTTTCCAGGTCGACGTTTCTTTCGTTCGTTCTCGGTACGCTCATTTCGACATTGTCTCTGTATTTGACCGAGCTCA